ATATTTGATACAATCAAATTGGATTTTATCATTTCTGTATCGGCAATTCAATATAGATTGATATATACCCCATATATATCTTTCGCTTCCTGCCATTTTTACCATGCAATTTTTGATACTTGAAGGGTCGATTCTTTTTTTTTTCTTACCTTGCCCTTTTCCGAATGAAAGCCGAGAAATGTCTCATTAGTTATAACTAATTAATCGAATTCGAAAGAAATAGAGAATTCGAAATATAATATATATAATATATAGGATAGAAAATATAGAAGTTTAATAAAATGTAATAAAAAGAATTTAAAATGTCATGTGAATTCAAAATAAAAAAAAATTGACTATCTAAAAATATTTAAGATTTACTAGCGAATAAGCGAATCGAATAATATTCGAATTGTATTCGAATTTAGAATTGTGAGAAAGAAATCAAAATTTTATATCGCTATATAAATCGTTATGTTCTATAATATCCAATTTTGATTGGAAATTCTAGATTTTATTCTTTTCTATATTTCTAGAGACACTATACTATAGTTCCTATGCATAGAAAATTTCTATTATGTAGGCCCGCTTAGCTCAGAGGTTAGAGCATCGCATTTGTAATGCGATGGTCATCGGTTCGATTCCGATAGCCGGCTTTTTCTTATTTTTAATTTTCTTATTCCATTTTTCAAAAATGGAGAATCTCCCTTTGAAATCAAAGAATATTGAAAAAGCGTCTTCCCCCTTTTCCAAAATCCATGAATTTATTAAGTTATAGGAACTCCCAACTATGTCAGGAAAAGGATCTTATATATATATAATAATAGAAAGTTTTAATATTTATTCAATTTATCTCATTCTTCTTTATTCTTCTTTATAGTACAAGTACACTACTTCAGCAAACTTCGCTTCATTTAGTTCAGTTTTAGTTTAGGTTTATTCTTTAAAATTAAAATAAAAAAAAAAAAAAGAATGAAATGAATTCTTAAATAAGAATAAGGAGTCTTTATGTCGCGTTACCGAGGACCTCGTTTCAAAAAAATACGCCGCCTGGGGGCTTTACCAGGACTAACTAATAAAAGGCCTAAAGCCGGAAGTGATCTTAGAAACCAATCGCGTTCCGGGAAAAAATCTCAATATCGTATTCGCCTAGAAGAAAAACAAAAATTGCGTTTTCATTATGGTCTTACAGAACGACAATTACTTAAATACGTCCGTATCGCCGGAAAAGCCAAGGGGTCAACAGGTCAAGTTTTACTACAATTACTTGAAATGCGTTTGGATAACATCCTTTTTCGATTGGGTATGGCTTCGACTATTCCCGCAGCACGCCAATTAGTTAACCATAGACATATTTTAGTGAATGGGCGTATAGTAGATATACCAAGTTATCGCTGCAAACCCCGAGATATTATTACAGCCAAGGATGAACAAAAATCCCGAACTCTAATTCAAAATTCTCTCAACACTTCCCCTCAGGCGGAAGTCCCAAACCATTTGACCCTTCAGCCATTTCAATATAAAGGATTAGTCAATCAAATAATAGATAGTAAATGGGTCGGTTTGAAAATAAATGAATTACTAGTCGTAGAATATTATTCTCGTCAGACTTAAACCTAAACTCAAATAAAATAGTAAGGGCTCGGGCAATTTTATGCCCTTTCATCAAATTAAATTAACCTAAGGTTAAGTAAGAAAAATACGGGTTTGATCCCGATTCTATCCCTTTTATGTATCATAGACCGAGGGGCTGTTTTCATATTCTTTCCAGTATTTTTCCTAGTTTACATGTCACGGCAATTCGGAATAGAGAATCTCTATCAATGAAAGGCCTAACTGGCGGAATAAAGGTCTCCATTGATATTTGATCCGATGTTGTTAATAAAATAGGTCTATCTATTAAGTGAAGGTACGGAAAGAGAGGGATTCGAACCCTCGGTAAACAAAAGCCTACATAGCAGTTCCAATGCTACGCCTTGAACCACTCGGCCATCTCTCCTACATAATGATTATGAACCAAAAACCGAGTGAATAGCGAGTTCTTCATATTCCATTATAGCTTATTGCATAGGTACGACCAATCCATTTAACTATATAAAATATTCCAAATATTCCAAATAAAAAATATTACAAATCAAAATATAAAATTTTTCATCAAAGTAAAGAAAGATCTTTCTTTCGAGGCTCCAAGATAAAGATAAAATTGTTTTCTTAGGAAAAAAATTAAAAAACAAAGGGGGGGGTTCATGTTTGCAAAAATGACTCCTACTATTTCGAACCGATTAAATCAATGAATTAGAACGAATCAACTGATTGATAGGTCTAGATTTTTTAGACTAGGGTTAATGGATGCCTTTCTATCATAATTCTATATAGACTACGATTCCATACCCTACAAAGTCTCAAATTTCTTTCCGGTTTTAGAGTTCTCAACAATAAACCCCTTCCCTTACCCTGCTATTCTAGATTCATAAAACTTTTGTATAGTGGATTGTATACCTGCTATGTACACAACATAAAAAGGAGGTGGTTATTCTATTTTCATCATAGAATGATTATTCGATCTTTTTCTTCTTTGTATCATAATTCCATCAAAATTTCTCGAGTTACTCGAATCTGTAACTTCAATGAAATCGGAATAGTTCCCTTTGTTGGTATATTACTCGACTCGATTAGGATGAAATCGAATCGGGTTGAAATATTTCTTATCGATTCCTGTCAAAAAGGAACAATTGGAATCAAAGGCCCATAATCTTTTTTTCAAATCAATCTGTTTTTATGTTATTTCGTACTGTACAATTCTTTTCTTTGTGGGATGATTTTCCCACGAGAGAGAATTAGAAAAATTATAGAATGGATTGCTAGCTATGCCTAGATCGCGGATAAATGGAAATTTTATTGATAAGACCTTTTCAATTGTAGCCAATATCTTATTGCAAATAATTCCGACAACTTCAGGAGAAAAGGAGGCATTTACCTATTACAGAGATGGTGCGATTTGATTCTTTAATTCATTTTTTTTAATTTCTCTCGGTATTACGAGAAAGATACGCGATTCGGGAAAATTTGAGAAATAAATCTACGCTTGTTGAAGGTGAAGTTTGAAAATAGAACAATTCCTTCTGTCGTGTATCCTCGATTAATGCAACCTCAGGTGCTATGTTTCAAATTTAGATTTTAGTATTGAGCGAAAGGTTACACCTACGGGTGCTGTATTTTGGGGTAATCCTACTCCACTAGTACCAAGGGACAGCATAAGGGAAGAAGCACTACACCTAGGAATCAACAACAAAAAAACCTTGTTAGAAATTACCCCTTTCCTTATTGGGCTCGGAACTAAAAGAATGGTTGGGACAACAAACATCCATCTCGTTCGTACTTTGGATACCAATATAACCATCGAAGGTTGTTGAAGTGACTAATTCCTGGAAATTAGGAGGCGTTGAAAACAAAGAAATTGTTGGAGTTCTCATTTCTATCTAGTCCCAAAACGTTTGAAAAGATCTCTTGCGGGAAGGTTGGCTAGAGATTTCTTGTAAAAACACTAGCCCTGCTCAGTCCATAATGAGAATATTTTCATATTTTTTGATTTCATGTATTATTCTCCTTATGTACATAAGGGAGGAGCCGTATGAGATGAAAATCTCATGTACGGTTCTGGAACGGAGATTCTTTTAATTGAATGGCGACCGTAACGGATGTCAGCTCAATCCGAAGGAAATTATGCGGAAGCTTTACAGAATTATTATGAAGCTATGCGACTAGAAATTGATCCCTACGATCGAAGTTATATACTCTATAATATAGGTCTTATCCATACAAGTAATGGAGAACATACGAAAGCTTTGGAATATTATTTTCGAGCACTAGAACGAAATCCATTCTTACCACAAGCTTTTAATAATATGGCCGTGATCTGTCATTACGTGCGACTATCTTCACTATAGAAGTAAAAAAAGAAAAACACAAAAAAAGCTTTCTACATATGTATCGTCTAAAATAACGATTTTTATCAGCTGTAGCAAAGAAGGAAACTTCATAGAAGTTTAAATATGAAGAAATAGATATACCTAGCTACTTTTTTCTATGGATAAAAAAAAAAGGATCTAATTGGTAAAGGAAGCACCGTAAAGATCAATTAACGAGGTTTGGGGCCGATACAATAATAACTGCGTACTTATGTCATGATGGTAGATATACTTATCTCATGATGTGAGATAAAAATTAGGAATCCACTTATGTAATAGAGTTGATCCACTAAAGTCTTGAGCAGCGGTGTAGGATCAGATCCCAAAGATAGTAAGTCTTTTCTTTCTTAGGAAGGAAAGTCTTTTTCAAAGATTCTATAGAAATTTCTATACGAAACCGAGATAGTTACCTTTCAGAAAATTCTAACGATAGGGGAATTTTTTCTTATGAAGGTGGGAAAAAAAGATAAAACGAAATAAAAAAACGGATTATTAATCCAAATTTCAGTTTAAAACTCATGTAATGAACCTCTTTGGTTAACCCGAAAAGTGGGATAGATCCATCAGAAATCCCATTCGTTAGATATGGTAACGGGATACCAAAAGAATTGATGAGCCGTATGAGGTAGGAAACTCTCAAGTACGGTTCTAAGGGAAGGAGTTAATCCACCTATTCCGACCGGGGAGAACAGGCCATTCGCCAGGGAGATTCTGAAATTGCGGAGGCTTGGTTTGATCAAGCCGCTGAGTATTGGAAACAGGCTATAGCGCTTACTCCTGGTAATTATATTGAAGCACATAATTGGTTGAAGATCACCCGGCGTTTCGAATAAAAGAAAGCGCCATTTATTTAGTTTATTAATTCTATTCTCTTATTTAGTTTAGAATATTATATATAGATTTGTTATAATTAATTGTTTTTTGGCCTCATCAGTCAAATAAAAAAATGGATCATTCCTTTGTTTTGTGGAAAGAGCCAATCAAAGAATTTTATTATATTCCTTCTAAGTATTCTATTTCATCTGATATTTCGTAAGGATAAAATAAGGGATA